GAGAATAAAGTATGGCGTGGATCAACCCGAAGAGGTATGTATAAAAGTATTTGCCTCGAGGAGGGATCCGAGAATTCCGTCTGTTTTCTGGGTTTGGAAAAGTGTGGATTTTCAAGAACGGGAATCCTACGATATGGTGGGAATCTCTTATTCTAATCATCCGCGTTTGAAACGTATTTTAATGCCTGAAAGTTGGATAGGGTGGCCTTTGCGTAAAGATTATATTGCCCCCAAATTTTATGAAATCCAAGATGCTCATTGAATGATAAAACAAGGATCTTCACTTCTAGAATTCTATAGATTCCAGGCTCTCTTCTCGGTGAAACATAGGAATTTAGGTCTCATTTGTAGTCTGGCTAGGATAACAAACAAGACACTTAGGGCTTCATTGGGATTCTCAAATTTGAAATATACTTATTTCGGATGATCCAAGCCAATAGGATGAACCAAATGAGTTCTGCATCATGAACTTTGTCGTGCGCACATCACTTAGACGGACTCTAATAAAGTCATGTAATGTAGGAGGCAATGCAAAAATAGAATTTGAAAAAAATACAAGGGAATGAAAGGATATCGGATTCGATTTCTATTCGTTTTTTTTGAAGGAGAGGATAAATCAACTCAAAAGAATAGAAATCTAGAGTCTCATTTCTTAGATACTTTGTCTAAGAAAGTCTTTACCCATCTATCAAATCAAAATAGATGGGATATCTCTCTAAAAACCGAGAGGGCTAATATATATTATGATCTAGACTCTTTATGAATTTAATCAAAATGTATCTCGATTCATATCAATTACTTTATAGAGGCTCAGCTAAATGAATCGTGTGTCAGGAACCAGATTTGAACTGGTGACACGAGGATTTTCAGTCCTCTGCTCTACCAGCTGAGCTATCCCGACTATTCCCGATACTGCATCCTCATTTTACTAGAGAAGTTGGGTATATGTCAATTGAAAGGATATTAGAAAGTCTCGTCCAGGTCCGGGAATTTATTGGATCGTCAAAAGAACAACTTAGTAAGTTTCCGGATGAATAAAAATATCCATTGTGAATCATTCAAATTCAAATGGGGATTCCTTGCTCAAAGATGTTCATTTGTACACGTATAATCTATCCCACAAAACTCGTGAGAAGAGAAAAACCTTTCCGCTCAGAGTGGTTTGGAAAAGCGTAGGTGAATGGGAAAGAGAAGTAATTTGGAAGCGCGAACGAAAAAAAGGATCAATATAAAGAAAAGGATAGACTCAAGCGTTAGACAGCGAAATGGGCTCTTTGGGGATAGAGGGACTTGAACCCTCACGATTTCTAAAATCGACGGATTTTCCTCTTACTATAAATTGCATTGTTGCCAATATTGACATGTAGAATGGGACTCTATCTTTATTCTCGTCCAATGACTCAATTCTTCAAAAGATCTATCAGACTCTGGAGTGAATGATTTGTCTCTTTATTCTTCAATCTGAATCGATTCACAAGAATTCTTCCATTTTTCATATAAAAAATCCAGATTCGAGTCGTCATTAATCATTTGATATTTTATAGTATTTCAGTACGCATACCTTACCTATGTATATTATATAGGGTTATCCTTCACTCTTTCTGAAGTTTCAAGAGAAAGATTCCTTTACTAACGTAAGACAATCAACTCCATTTGTTAGAACAGCTTCCATTGAGTCTCTGCACCTATCCTTTTTGATTTTCGCTTTCCGAACCTTTCTTTGTTTTCAGAAAACGGGATTTGGCTCAGGATTGCCCATTTTTGTTAATTCCAGGGTTTCTCTGAATTTGAAAGTTCTCACTTAGTAAGTTTCCCTACCAAGGCTCAATCCAATTAAGTCCGTAGCGTCTACCAATTTCGCCATATCCCCCTTTGAGATTAGGATCTCACTGTGATGTCCTTCCCACTTGTCTTTTATTTCTACCGGCGCTATTGAATTTAGTAGAGACTTATTGCTATCTAGAAAAAGTCTTTTCTTATCTTTGCTTTTTGGTCCAATCAAAAACTATTTTATCATTTATGTCTCTACAATTCAATATAAGTGGATCCATCCCATATATCTATCTGTCCTCCGTCCGATCACTTTTCTATGTAATTACCATTACTTAAACGGTCGATTTTTCGTCCTAAATTCCACCTTTCCGAATGAAAGCGGCGGCATGTCTCATTTGTTATAACTAAGAATTCCATTCAAAAATGAGAATTTGCAAGATAGATGATAGGGAAGAAAAGAGAGAAGGGTAATCAAAAGAATTTCAAATGTCGGTTGAATTCAAAAACAAAAAAATTGTATTCTAATTAGTTAATAGCAAGCAAGGATTCTGAGAGTTTATTGAATTCCTAGGCGTGTCGAATTTCTCGTATGTCAGCCTACTTAGCTCAGAGGGTAGAGCATCGCATTTGTAATGCGATGGTCATCGGTTCGATTCCGATAGTAGGCTTTTCTCTTTTTCTTTTTTTGATTTTTCATCATTGAGAATGTCCTTTTGAAATCAAAGACTAGTGAAAAAAATGTCTTCCGCTTTTGCTAAAAGTCATTGATTTCTATTAGGTTATAGGAACTTCCAACTAGGATATAAAAAGATCCTTTTCTTTTTCTATATCTATATAGAGAATATAAAGGAAAGAGCTGGATATTTCTTTATCCTTTTCTTTTTCTATATCTATATAAAGGAAAGAGCTGGATATTTCTTTATCCAATCCATCTCGTTATTCTTTAATAGTACATTTGAGTCACTTTCACTTCATTTCTCATTTAGTTCAGTTTGAGTTTAGTTTTATTCTGTAAAATGAAATTTCATCAATAAGAGTGAAATATAAATAAGAGGAAGGAGTCTTTATGTCACGTTACCGAGGACCTTGTTTCAAAAAAATACGCCGGCTGGGGGCTTTACCGGGCCTAACTAATAAAAGTCCCAAAGACCGAAAGGATCGTAGAAACCAATCGGGGTCTTGGAAAAAATCCCAATATCGTATTCGCCTAGAAGAAAAACAAAAATTGCGTTTTCATTATGGTCTTACAGAACGCCAATTGCTTAACTACGTTCGTATCGCCGGAAAGGCCAAAGGTCCGACAGGTCAGGTTTTACTACAATTACTCGAAATGCGCTTGGATAACATTCTTTTTCGATTGGGGATGGCTCCGACTATTCCTGGAGCTCGCCAATTAGTTAACCATCGACATATTTTAGTAAATGGTCGGATCGTAGACATACCAAGTTATCGCTGCAAACCCCGAGATACTATTACGGCAAAGGATGACGGAAAATCTAAAGTTCTAATTCAAAATTCTCTCGATTCCTCTCCTCACGAGGAATTACCAAACCATTTAACTCTTGACCCAGTGCAATCTAAAGGATTAGTCAATCAAATAATAGATAGTAAATGGGTCGGTTTGGAAATAAATGAATTGCTAGTCGTAGAATATTATTCTCGTCAGACTTAAACCGAACGAAAATAAAAAATTTTTCTAATAAGGTAAAGTGCGGACAACTTTGCTCCCTTTCGGCGAAGTAAATTAACCTAAGGTTAAGAGAAAGAAGGGTTTGAGCCGTATTTTTCTCTTATTTCGGTATCATAGATCGAGAGGGAGATTTTCTTTCCTTATCTCCCCCTTTCTTTCCAGTCTTTTACGTGCCACAGCCATTAGGAATAGAGAATCTATATCAAAGAACGGTCTAACTGTATGGAAGACTGATATCGATTCTTATTTGATCTATTGTGGTTAGTAAGATCGGTGCCTTGGGTGAAGGTACGGAAAGAGAGGGATTCGAACCCTCGGTAAACAAAAGCCTACATAGCAGTTCCAATGCTACGCCTTGAACCACTCGGCCATCTCTCCTACATAATGATTATGACCCAAAAACCGAGTGAATTGCGAGTCATTTATCTGAATTATTGGGTAGGTCCGACTAATCAACTCTAACGATAAAAAGCTATCAAAATCGAAAATTTTTGATCCAAGTCAAAGAAAGATCTTTCCTTCGAGGCTCCCGAGATAAAGAGAAAATTGCTTTACTTGCGAAAACGATTAACTCTTCCTGTTTGCCAAAACAAGGTTCTCTTCTTTGTCGGCGTATCCCTTTCTTCCCGATTCAATCACGAAATTCGAAATTCGAACAAATCAACCGATTGAGGGATCCATATTTTATAGACGCGGATTAATGGATCTCGTTAGATCATCATTCTAGTTAGACTACGATTCGATACCCTAAGACTTTGCATCCAATCCAGGTTTCGAGTTATCAACAACAAACTCCTAGGCCATCGATCTAGTACAAATTCCTAAACTCTCTATTTTTCTATTTGGATTGTCTCGTGTATCCCCGCTATGTACACACGACAAAATAAAATAGGCGGTTATTCTCTTCTCATCATAGACTTATTATGAGTATTCGATCCTTTTTCTTCTTTGGATCCTAATTCCATCAAAATTTCGTGGTTTTTTCTAATCTGTAACTTCAATGTCATCGGCATCGTTTCCTTCGTTGGTTATACGATTCCATTAGAATGAAATCGAATCAGGTTGCACTATTTTGTTTTTAGTTCTTATCAATTCCTGTGAAAAGGAACAATTTGAATAGTGAATAGTTGAATAGAAGGCACATATTTTTTTTTATTTTGAATGACTCTAATTTTATGGTATTTCGTACTGTACCATTCTTTTCGTTGTGGGATCCTGTTTCCATGAGAGAGAGGGAATGCTAAGAATTTTCGAATGGATTGCTGCCTATGCCTAGACCACGGATAAATGGAAATTTTATTGATAAGACCTTTTCAATTGTAGCCAATATCTTATTACGAATAATTCCGACAACTTCAGGAGAAAAAGAGGCATTTACCTATTATAGAGATGGTGCGATTTGATTTTTTTATTCCTCTTAGTCTTACGAGAAAGACACACGATTCGGGATCGGGATAAAAAGAAAAAGAAATCTACGCTTGTTGAAGGTAAAGTTTGGAAATAGAACAACTCCTTCTGTTGTGTATCCTCGATTAAT